ATAATTAAACAACACCTACTTGTTTTTTTTGTTAATAGAACCCTAGTGATTGTATTTGGATGCGTATTAGGATAGTAAATGAAATATTCAAATGATTTTTTATCGAATGACTATTCATCTATTGTATTTTTCATGTAAATATGTGCAACAAGGCTTTATGGAAAAAGGGTGGTTCAACTCGATGTTGTCCAAAAAAAAGGAGTTAGAATACGGGTATGGGCTAAGTAAATCAATGGGCAGCCTTGGTTCTATTGAAAATACCAGTGTAAGTGAAGACCCGATTAGAAATGATATAGATAAAAACACTCTTAGTGGGAGCGATAGTGACAATTCTAGTTACAGTAATGTTGATCATTTAGTCGGCGTTAGAGACATTCATAATTTCGTACCTGATGATACTTTTTTAGTTAGGGATAATAATAGGGACAGTTATTTCATATGTTTTGATATTGAAAATCAAATTTTTGAGATTGACAATGCTCATTCTTTTCTAAGTGAACTAGAAAGCTCTTTTTCTAATTCTCGGAATTTTTGTTATCTAAATAGTGTATCTAATAGTGATGATCCCCACTATGATCCTTACATATATGATACTAAATATAGTTGGAATAAACACATTACTAGCTGTATTGACAGCTATTTTCGTTCTCAAATTTGTATTGATAGTTACATTTTAAGTGGTATTGTCAATTACAATGACAATTACATTTCTAGTTACATTTTTGATGAAAGCAGAAATAGTAGTGAAACCCAGAGTTCAAGTATAAAAACGAGTCCGGCTGGTAGTGAGTTAACTATAACAGAAACGGAAAATTCTAATGATCTAGATTTTACTCAAAAATATAGGCATTTATGGGTTCAATGCGAAAATTGTTATGGATTAAATTATAAGAAATTTTTGAAATCAAAAATGAATATTTGCGAACACTGTGGACATCATTTGAAAATGAGTAGTTCAGATAGAATAGAACTTTTGATTGATCCAGGTACTTGGGTTCCTATGGATGAAGATATGGTCTCTGTGGATACCATTGAATTTCCGTTGGAAGAGGAATCTTACAAAGATCGTATTGATTCTTATCAAAGAAAAACAGGATTAACTGAGGCTGTTCAAACAGGCACAGGTCAACTAAACGGTATTCCCATAGCAATTGGGGTTATGGATTTTCAGTTTATGGGGGGTAGTATGGGCTCCGTAGTTGGCGAGAAGATCACTCGTTTGATCGAATATGCTACCAATCGGTTTTTGCCTCTTATTCTAGTGTGTGCTTCCGGAGGAGCACGCATGCAAGAAGGAAGTTTGAGCTTGATGCAAATGGCTAAAATAGCTTCCGCTTTATATGATTATCAATCAAAGAAAAAGTTATTCTATGTATCAATCCTTACATCTCCTACTACTGGTGGGGTGACAGCCAGTTTTGGTATGTTGGGCGATATCATTATTGCCGAACCCAATGCCTACATTGCATTTGCGGGTAAAAGAGTAATTGAACAAACATTGAATACGACAGTACCTGAGGGCTCACAAACGGCTGAATATTTATTCCATAAGGGCCAATTCGACCTAATCGTACCACGTAATCTTTTAAAAGACGTTCTGAGTGAGTTATTTCAGCTCCACGCTTTCTTTTCTCTGAATCAAAATTCAATCAAGTGGATCCTTAATAAAAAAAATATATTAATTAATCAAAATATAAATTATTATTTTTTTTTTATAAAACGAGTAGTTATTTAGTTTATAGAAATCAAAGCCAAAATCCGTAGAATGGATTTTGGCTTGGTAGCATTTGATAACATAAGATTTAATTGTAAAAATAATTATGCGGATCATTTTTTTTTTACCGACATTCCCGATTACTAATCAGTAAAAACCTCTATCAAAAAAAAGAATGCATTCCTTCTTCCGCTAAATTAAAATTAGGCAAGGAGAATAAAGCGAATTTCACGTTCTCTTCTTATGTGTATATAATTCAAATATAGAAAATTTAAAAGTGAAAAGTACAGAATCTTGCATCTTTCGATATTTTTTTAGAATCCCCAGTTTTACTAAGACTCCCTATTCCCGGATCGGATTGTAACAAATTTTTCAGGAAGTTGTAAGAAACTCTTTCTTTATTTTATTCCATTTTATGAAATTCAAATTATAAGACAAAAACAAGATAATAAAAAAGGCGATTATCATATATATATATATATCATGTAGAAAGATGAAAAATTATATTTATTTAGTTCGACATTCCTTGCACTTATTTTATTATATTTATATATTTTTTATTATATCACATATACTCACTTAGATATGCTTAGTATAATTCTATATGAATTAGAAATAATGATTATAAGATACCTTTATAACAATATAAATAACAATATAACAATAACAGGTAAAAATAGTAAATCCAGGTATCCATTTTATGACAAATTTACCCTCTTTTTTTGTGCCTTTCGTGGGCCTAATATTGCCGGCAATTGCGATGGCTTCTTTATCTCTTCATATTCAAAAAAACAAGATTTTTTAGATATCGATATGATGGGGCTAAATCTCATCTATTTTGTTTTTTTTTTTTCAAGATTTAGACTTAGACCATAACACAGATATCTATTTCTTAGAATAAAATATGTGATGTGGTTTCCCCCGAACATAAAGAAACTATTATTGTTATTCGTGTGTAAACACGATATATGAGTAAATAAATTATAGCTATTTGCAACGAAATCAAATCGGGATCGGGGCGAATGCCTTAAATGTAAAGTGAATATATCTATATGTATGTGGATATCTATAGGAAATCATACGAAATGGATATTATTATTTTATATCTAACCAATTCGATGAATTACTCCTAAAATAAAAGTTCACATCAGAATAGTGCTAGTTGATGAGAGTTATTTCGGAAACACACAAAAAGTCAAATTAATTTGGGTTATTCTCTCAATTTCAATAAAATGCAACTAGATCTAGTATGAATTGGCGATCAGAACATATATGGATAGAACTTATAGCAGGGTCTCGAAAAACAAGTAATTTCTGCTGGGCCTTTATCCTTTTTTTAGGTTCATTAGGGTTTTTATTAGTTGGAATTTCCAGTTATCTTGGTAGAAATTTGATATCTTTATTTCCGCCTACGCAAATCATTTTTTTTCCACAGGGGATCGTGATGTCTTTCTACGGAATTGCGGGTCTCTTTATTAGCTCTTATTTGTGGTGCACAATTTCGTGGAATGTAGGTAGTGGTTATGATCGGTTCGATAGAAAAGAAGGAATAGTGTGTATTTTTCGTTGGGGATTTCCTGGAAAAAATCGTCGCATCTTCCTCCAATTCTTTATGAAAGACGTCCAGTCCATCAGAATAGAAGTGAAAGAGGGTATTTATGCTCGTCGTGTCCTTTATATGGAAATCAGAGGCCATGGCGCTATTCCTTTGACTCGTACTGATGAGAATTTGACTCCACGAGAACTTGAGCAAAAAGCTGCTGAATTGGCTTATTTTTTGCGTGTACCAATTGAAGTATTTTAAAAAATGAATTGAAACTGAAATGAAAAGAATGAATGCTTTTTTTTATTTTCAATAGAGAGATTATATCTTGTAGATTCTCTTTTTTTTTTGTTTTGTCAATCAATCTTTCTTTTTATCCCTTTTTGTACTTCTTAATTACCAAACGATTGGGATGCTTATAACGATAGCTTTTTTGTCTTGTTTTGGTAGTCATTTTTTTTATCAGAATCACAATATTCTTCAGAAAATTCTCTCAATTATTCCCGGACTATGCGTCGTTTTTTTTTTTTTTCAAAAAATTGGATATTTTGATAGAAAGAGAGTTCTTTCGTTTCAAAATCTGAATAATATTTGTTACTTGAAGGGGCTCTTTCATGCATTTCTTTATTGAAAGGGGTCACTCTCTTCGAATTTTAGCAAGTGATAGATTTGGAAACAATCTCTTTATTCGAAGTGGATTCTTTTTTATTCCATTTCTGTATTATTTATAAATTCAAGTACTAACCGCCGAATCATACACAAAAAAAGCGGGGAATAGATTCGTGGGCTCGATAACTTGTAATAGAACTGATCCTTGATAGGAATATTAGTTAGTATCGTATAGCGTCAACGAATGGGGTGAGTTCATTAAAAATTCAAAGACGAAGAAATGGCAAAAAAGAAAGCATTCATTCCCCTTCTATATCTTGCATCTATAGTATTTTTGCCCTGGTGGATCTCTCTCTCATTTACTAAAAGTCTGGAATCTTGGGTTACTAATTGGTGGGATACTAGGCAATCCGAAATTTTTTTGAATGATATTCAAGAAAAGAGTATTCTAAAAAAATTCATAGAATTAGAGGAACTCTTACTCTTGGACGAAATGATAAAGGAATACCCGGGAACACATCTAGAAAAGCTTCGTATCGGAATCTACAACGAAACGATCCAATTGATCAAGATGCACAATGAAGATTGTATCCATACGATTTTGCACTTCTCGACAAATATGATCTGTTTCGTTATTCTAAGTGGTTATTCTATGCTAGGTAATGAAGAACTTGTTATTCTTAACTATTGGGTTCAAGAATTTCTATATAACTTAAGCGACACAATCAAAGCCTTTTCCATTCTTTTAGTAACTGATTTATGTATAGGATTCCATTCGCCCCACGGTTGGGAACTAATGATTGGATCTGTCTACAAAGATTTTGGATTTGCTCATAATGATCAAATTATATCCGGTCTTGTTTCTACCTTTCCGGTCATTCTAGATACAATTTTAAAATATTTGATTTTTCGTTATTTAAATCGTGTATCTCCCTCACTTGTAGTGATTTATCATTCAATGAATGACTGAAAAATGATTCACTGATCCAATTAGAATGGTTGGTTGTTACTTTGTACATAAGCAAAACATTCAAAACTGTACTTATTCTTTTTACTCATACAAGGGATTCGATTCCTCCTATATTCTATTCCATTACAATAAAATTCTTTTAGTACATAGCAGAATCATAGATA